CAAACGGAGAAAAGCCGGCTATCGGAATCGAACCGATGACCATCGCATTACAAATGCGATGCTCTAACCTCTGAGCTAAGCGGGCTCACATAACATAAACTGTACACGTATACTAATTTAGTAAACTACTGAGATATTAACTGTTCATTCTTAGCTATTTCATAAGAAATATGATATATAGAAAAATAGAAATTCATAAGAAATAGGATATATAGAAAAATAGAAATATCAAAAATAAGGAAGAATAGAAAATAGAATTTTAGAATTTCCAAACATATTGGATATTTGAATATTATAGAACATACCTATTAATATAGCGATATTATTAAATATCGCGATATAAAATTTTGATCTATTTATCAAATATATGTTTCTCAATCAAATATATGTTTATCAATAAATCAAATATATGTTTATCAATAATAAATATCTTAATTAGCTTAAGTAGATGGTAAGATTTTTTTTACTATTCTATGTTTACTATTTTTTATTACATAATTTTATTCTATTTCATATATATTTTATATATAGAAATATATATATTTCATTTTAATTTAATTTGAAAATATATTTTAATATTTCATTTTAAATAAAATCGAGTAAAGTAATGTAATTAAGTTTAGAATCTTATTCTATTTCTATATTTATTATATATAATATTATATATAATTCGAAATAATTTCCTATTTATTTAATAAATAATTTTATTTTGAATTCTCTTCTAATTCTAAATTAACGGAATGGTTAGTTATAGCCATTTTATTAGTTTTAGTTATGGCTATTAATTTCATTTAAAATTAATAATACTCAAATCTTCCTTTTCGTTTTTTTGTTATGTTATAATGTTTTTTTTGTTATGTTATAGGCCTGCCCTAAGAATAACATGAAAGATAAAAGCGCAATCCAGATCATAATGAAACACTCCTCTGGTTTCATTCGGAAAGGTGAAAGCTAAGACGAAAAAAAAAAGAATCGACCGTTCAAGTATTTCAAATTTCACGCTAAAAACGGTAGAAATAGGGGCATATATAAGTATAATAAATTATACTATAATATATATGTTATGCGATCTATATTGAATCTATATTGAATTGATGATATAGAAATGATAGAATCATTTCTGATTGGACCAAATACGGGTCTCCGATAGAGATGAAAGAAAATATACAAGAAATCAAATAGTAGAAAAAACTTTTCAATATAGGAACCGGTATCTAATGAATTCAACCGGTCCAGCATAATAGAAATGAAAGAAAAGGGGGGGGGGCGGCATCATGATGTGATCTTAATCACATCAAAAAAAAGAGGGGATATGGCGAAATTGGTAGACGCTACGGACTTAATTGGATTGAGCCTTGGTATGGAAACCTACCAAGTGAGAACTTTCAAATTCAGAGAAACCCTGGAATTAAAAATGGGCAATCCTGAGCCAAATCCTGTTTTATGAAAATAAACAAGGGTTTCATAAAAATAAAAAAGGATAGGTGCAGAGACTCAATGGAAGCTGTTCTAACAAATGGAGTTGGCTGCATTGTGTTAGTAAAGGAATCCTTCCATCGAAACTTCAGAAAGGATGAAGGATAAACCTATATACATACGTATAGTACTGAAATACTATCTCAAAATGATTAATGACGACCCAAATCTGTATTTTTTTATATTTATATGAAAAATGAAAGACTTGTTGTGAATCGATTAAAAATTGAAAAAAGAATCGAATATTCATTGATCAAACCATTCACTCCACCGTAGTCTGATAGATCTTTTTAATAATTGATTAATCGGACGAGAATAAAGATAGAGTCCCGTTATACATGTTAATATCGACAACAATGAAATTTATAGTAAGAGGAAAATCCGTCGACTTTAGAAATCGTGAGGGTTCAAGTCCCTCTATCCCCAAAACGACCCGGTTGACTCCCTAATTATTTATTTTCATTTTATCATTTTGTTAGCGATTCAAATCAAAATTCGTTATATTTATCATTCATTCTCATTCTACTCTTTTCTTTCACAAATGGATCTGAGCGAAAATTTTTTTCTTATCACAAGACTTGTGTGTGATATATATGATACGCGTACAGTACAAATGATTTGAGCAAGGAATCCATTAAATTTGAATAATTAACAATACATATCATTACTTGTACTGTACTGAAACTTTGAAAATTGATTTTTGAAGATCCAAGAAATTCTATTAGATCCTGTATAATACTTTGTAATACTTTTTCGTTTTTCTAATTGACTAATTGACATAGACCCAAGTCCTATATTAAAATAAAATGAGGATGATGCGTCGTGAATGGTCGGGATAGCTCAGCTGGTAGAGCAGAGGACTGAAAATCCTCGTGTCACCAGTTCAAATCTGGTTCCTGGCACATGAGTAATTTGTATGAGTATATATTTTAAAAATGAATTGATATGGGTCGACATACATATTCATTAATAGTATAAATCATGATACATATTTATCCACCTAAATGTCGGAGATATACCCCTT